TTTATTATGATTCAAAATAAAATAAATGGAATCACGCTCTGTAGGATTTGAACCTACGACATCGGGTTTTGGAGACCCGCGTTCTACCGAACTGAACTAAGAGCGCTTTCTTATGACAAGAACTATAATTGTAAAGAAAAGTATTTTTTTTTTAGCCCGGTCTTGCATACTAATCCATGTAAAAAATGAAAGATAATGAATGCCTTATTTTATTTCATTTTTATTTAATTGATCTCACTCAATTAATCTTTCCTTTCGTTACTGCCCCCTAGGAGAAGTAATAGGTAGGGATGACAGGATTTGAACCCGTGACATTTTGTACCCAAAACAAACGCGCTACCAAGCTGCGCTACATCCCTTTTAAAATTATTGTACAATGTCATTGTACAAAATCCATGTCTTGTTTTCCATATCGTTATTTTTTTCTGTATCCATATAAAATTTTCTTGTCATTTCTTCTTTTTGGTTTCATATAATAAATAATCAAATAAAAAAAGAATGAATATTTATTAGAATGCTTAAGAAAAAAGAAAGGGGTACCCCCTTTCTTTTTTAGGGACAGGGATAGGAAAACCTCATCTACTGCTCATTGTAGATATTTATTTTTGTTAGGAATTCCGTACAAAAAAGACAAATGATCTTGAACTACAGCATCTGACCATATATGTATTACAATAAAGAAGGAGGATTTTCAATGCGGGACATAAAAACATATCTCTCCACAGCACCCGTGCTAACTACTCTATGGTTTGGGTCTTTAGCGGGTCTATTGATAGAAATTAATCGTTTATTCCCCGATGCTTTGTCATTCCCCTTTTTTTAATTATAGTTTAAGATCCTATTTTATTTTGGAGAACAGAAATGGAAAAGAGGTTCCTGTATAGGGTAAAAAATTCCATGAAATCATAGCATAGAAAAAAGGATACTTAAATGAAATACTGGAAAGAATAATTGATAATTAGAAAAAATTGTATTACTCACATAAAATTATTATATTCTATTAATTTCTATTAGTATTAATTGGAATTAACTAGTTAGTAACTTCTATTTCTATAGAAGTATTAATTGGAATTAACTAGTTAGTCACCTTTATTTCTATTTATATATATTTTTTTTTTCTTTTTTGTTCTTTTCGTCTTCTTAGATTTAGATTTAGATTCGGGTCGAAAATAGAAGAATTAAGTCGATCAAAAATTTAAAGGAGGTTCATGGCTAAGGGTAAAGATGTCCGAGTTAGAGTTATTTTGGAGTGTACCAGTTGTGCCCAAAATGGTGTCAATAAGAAATTGCCGGGCATTTCTAGATATATTACTCAAAAGAATCGACACAATACACCCAGTCGATTAGACTTGAGAAAGTTTTGTCGTTATTGTCGCAAGCATACGATTCATGGGGAAATAAAGAAATAGATCGAATGGAACATATGTATTGTATTATTTTTCAAAGGAACAGGAAAAAGAAAAACTTAACATATATATGTATATAAATATATAATATACAAATAAAAAAAGAAAACTCATTTCGGTCAGATCTGAAATAAATAAAGAAATAGAAATTTAGAGATAAGGAATAAACCATGGATAAATCCAAGCAACCTTTTCGCAAATCCAAGCGATCTTTTCGTAGGCGTTTTCCCCCAATTGAATCGGGGGATCAAATTGATTATAGAAACATGAGTTTAATTAGTCGATTTATTAGTGAACAAGGAAAAATATTATCTAGACGGGTGAATAGATTGACCTTGAAACAACAACGATTAATTACTATTGCTATAAAACAAGCTCGTATTTTATCTTTGTTACCTTTTCTTAATAATGAAAAACAGTTTGAGAGAGCTGAGTCGATCCCTAGAATGGCTGGTCCCAGAACCCGAAATAAATAGATATACTCTTAGATATACTTTTCCGATTGATTCAAAACTCCAAGCGGAACTCAAGCTCAGATTGATGTTTTGCTCGAAAAACCTCGAATCCAGATTTGATTGTTGTGTTATAAGAAACAACAAATAGGGAAAGAAGAAATCTTTTTTTTTTTGAAAGATGTTCATTCATTCCCACTACTTATCTTAATTTCTTTTTAATTTCTGAAATTCATTTTTATTCTATCTTCCCGGAGTCCATTCTCCGGGGAATTCTATTCTGTTTTCGCTATTTATATATAGTTTTCGCTATTTATATATATATGATATATGACTTTTTAATCTCTTTTATTTGCTAATCTTATTGGAAATCATGTAAAGACAATTCTTATTTGATATAGCTATTTGCGCAAGTATTTTACGATTAAGAAGCAATTGCTTCTTATACAGATTGTGTATTAGTTTACTATAACTATAGAATACCATATTCTCACGAGCTGCTGCATTTATTCGAGTAATCCACAAACGACGAAAGTCCCTCTTTTGTCTGCCCCTATCCCGATGAGAGGAAACCAAAGCTCTCATTTTCTGTTGAGTAGCAGTTCGGGTAAGTCTTGAATGGGCCCCTATAAAGGTTGATGCAAATAAACGAATTTTTGTTCGACGTCTCCGAGCTATATATCCTCGTCTAACTCTGGTCATTGAATCAAATTAAACTTTAATGAATAACTAATCGATTTCTTTTCTTTCAGTCATCCTCTTATCCCCCCTCTAGTTAATTAATACCAAAACGGATTATTCCGATATATAAAATATAAAATTCCAATGGCTTTTGCTACTATGACCTTCCCAACCACGATTTTTTATTCTTTCCGGGTAAAATACCCGGAAAGAATAAATTCTAGCGATAAAAAAAAATAGTGGGTTCCATCGTTTCTATGGTTACTTCGTAAACGGTGAGGTCCTCTCTATACACCGGAGCCTTTTCTTTCATTTAACCAAATGTTATTACGAACTTGTATAGTTCACACTCCTTAGTTTAGCTCTACCAATCAATAATAGTTCTTTTCACAAAAGGGTTATCCATACAGTGACGGCATTTAATTATGAAAGTTGGCTAGGTAGCTGACCTTGTTAGTCCGTTCTTTCAAGAATAGGAACATAACCTTTTTGCTTCTTTCTTATAGTACTCTTTCCTCCGCTTAATAGATAACTATTTGCTACTAATGGGGAATTACTTCTCATCTCAAACTGAGGTGATTGGATTTGCACCAATGGAAACCATAAATTTCATACACAAAAATGATGAATCTTTAGCTTTATAGATAGTAAATAACGTTTTTCCATCCTATCTATCTTTATTCCTTGGTACTGGTGATTGGTACTTGAAAAATTGCTGTATTTATTTTTTTTTGTTTGAACTCATGATCTAAACGAGTCGCACATACACCCGAGTACATGTTCCCCGTCGTTGAGGGCACCCCCTAAGTGCGGGGGATTTCGTGATATTTCGTATTGGCTGTCTTGTGTTTCTAATAAGTTGTTTAATTGTCGGCATATCATACATATATATAATAAAATAGGTTGGTTTAGATCGATCTTAACCTGATTTATTGATGATTATGAATTATTTACATTCAATATCAAATCACGGAAAAATAGAATTATGGAGGGAATCATATATTTAGGCGAAATCCCCAATAGTTTCATTTTCGACCGCTACAAGATCAACAATACCATGAGCTTGGGCTTCTGTTGCTGACATAAAAACATCTCTCTCCATGTCTTCGGATATAACCCATAAAGGGTTACCTGTTCTTTGTACATAAACCTTTGTGAGGGTTTCGCGAAGTCTGAGTAGTTCTTCCGCTTCCAAGATAAATTCCCCTGCTTGTGCCTCATAAAAAGAACTAGCAGGTTGGTGAATCATAACCCTGATAATATTGATCTAACATCATGCATGAACGGTTCTTCTATCTTGAAGAATTGGATTAAAGTAAGGACTAAAAAAAACAAGAAAAAAAATAGAATTGAACGACGGACCGTACAGGCACCTTTTGTGCATTGCATACGGCTCTGCAATGGAATTTCCTTTTCCCCCTTCTATTTTATCGAAGGAAAAAAAAAGAATCCATCCGATCTAGATTGTTGAATGATCCATTTACCACCCTTCCTTTCATTCATATTGTAATGTAAAAAAAAAATACTATGATGGTTCTGTTGCTTTCTATATTTATCTCGTCTGTGATTTAGCAATCCCAAAGTTTCTTTTTTTTTTTTCGTACTCTTTTCTTCGTAAGAGAAATATCAGAAAAAGGCTTCTGGTGTGGAAGAAAACGGTTTGTGACGCTGAAATGTACTCCCGACATAGAAGATCAAGTCGGAAATAACCTTTTTTCATACTACTATCTCGATAGAAAATATCGTGTTAGAAAAAACAATAATAGTTTGTTCATATCGAACTCGAAGTGCCATGCTATTATTACCTATTATTCATATTCAATATGGCGAAGGCATAGTCTTCTTCTTCTTTTTTTTTTTTTAATAAAAACTCATTGGCGCCAAGCATGGGGGAATGCTAGACGTTTGGTAATTTCCCCTCCGACCAGAATGAAGGATCCCATTGAAGCGGCTAATCCCATGCATATTGTATGTACATCGGGCGAAACAAATTGCATAGTATCATAAATAGCGATTCCTGGTATTACCCATCCACCAGGGGAATTTATAAACAAATAAAGATCCTTAGTATCATCTTCTATACTGAGATATACCATGAGACCAACAAGTTGATTTGAGATCTCGCTATCAACTTCTTGGCCTAAAAAAAGTAATCTTTCTCGATAAAGTCGGTTGATTAGGACAAAATTATATCCCTTTTGAACCGTACGTGCATCTTTGGATGCATACGGTTCAAAAAAATTGCGAAAATAAAGAATCAATGTGTCGATTCCAATCCTATCTCTCTTTTTTTTAAGAGATTCCTGCTTTTCTAATGAAGGGGTTTTTTCTTCCATTAAAAAAAGAAAGAGTTTTTACTCCTTCCCTAAAAAAAAAAAGAATTTACTGAACTTATTTAATTAACCTCTCATTGATGTATTGTTTCGTCGAGATTTAAATCACGATGTCATTTTCTTGTTCCTGAATGGTCCCTTTGAATTCTTTTAGGTTCATGTTCTACTCCGGGGAAAGATCTATCCGAATTCTAGTTGTACATATAGGACAAATGCTCTCAGTACCACTTCTTTTTGCTACGAGTTTTTTTTTATTCGTTTCATGTCTCCAAAAAACTATTCAATGTATTTATTATAATGGTTGACATGGCAGTTTAAGAGTGCTTCTCTAATTAAATAAATAAAATAGAAGAATCTTCTATGCATAGCTACAAGCGGTAATTCTACATATATTACTATTACCCATTTGGTATTTTATAAGCAGAGCCTGGATACTCCATTTTTTTAGTCCAAGTTAACCATAAATTTTTCTAATTAAGAATATTATATTGCTCCTCAATCTAAATTAATCTAATTTAACTTCACGCTACGCATGATTGATTCTTCAATCAATACAATATTTCTTGGGCGAAACAGAGGATATCTCGATCGGGGGAGAAAATGGGGAAATTCCATATGACCCAATATGTCTGACAAGTCGCACTATACGTCAACCCAAACTGCATCTTCCTCTCCAGGACTCCGAAAAGGTACTTTTGGAACACCAATGGGCATTAAATTAAAGAAAAAATTTAAGTACTATACTTCACTTTAATATGGAAACGTAAGAATGAGTTTATTGTCTTCTTCGAAGGTTTTTAGAGAAAGATAGAATTAAGAAATAAAAATCTTAATGAAGAGATAGATCGTTCGAATAATAAAAAGGATCCATACATTCATTCCCCCAAAATAGGACTAATGCTCCCATTGCGTATTGGTACTTATCGGGTATAGAATAGATCTGCTTCTCTTTGTTCTTACGAACAGAATTCAGCCGTTATTTTCAACGGAATACAATAAAAAGTAACCTTTTCTCATAAAGAATTCGCTGAAAAGATTAGGTAAATAGTATAAGTTGCAATGCGATAAAGTTACATAGTGTCTATTTTTCTTTGAGAAAGGGGTATTTCCATGGGTTTGCCTTGGTATCGTGTTCATACTGTCGTATTGAATGATCCCGGCCGATTGCTTTCTGTCCATATAATGCATACGGCTCTAGTTTCCGGTTGGGCCGGTTCGATGGCTCTATATGAATTGGCGGTTTTTGATCCCTCTGACCCTGTTCTTGATCCAATGTGGAGACAAGGTATGTTCGTTATACCCTTCATGACTCGTTTAGGAATAACCAATTCATGGGGTGGTTGGAGTATTTCAGGAGGAACTGTAACGAATTCGGGTATTTGGAGCTATGAAGGCGTGGCCGGAGCACATATTGTGTTTTCTGGCTTGTGTTTTTTAGCGGCCATCTGGCATTGGGTGTATTGGGACTTAGAAATATTCTGTGATGAACGTACAGGAAAACCTTCTTTGGATTTGCCCAAAATCTTTGGAATTCATTTATTTCTCTCAGGAGTGGCTTGCTTTGGCTTTGGCGCATTTCATGTAACAGGCTTATATGGTCCTGGAATATGGGTGTCTGATCCTTATGGACTAACTGGAAAAGTACAATCTGTAAGTCCAGCGTGGGGCGCAGAAGGTTTTGATCCTTTTGTTCCCGGCGGAATCGCCTCTCATCATATTGCAGCAGGTACACTGGGCATATTGGCAGGCCTATTCCATCTTAGTGTCCGTCCGCCTCAACGTCTCTACAAAGGATTACGTATGGGCAATATTGAAACTGTACTTTCTAGTAGTATCGCTGCTGTTTTTTTTGCAGCTTTTATTGTTGCTGGAACTATGTGGTATGGTTCAGCAACAACCCCAATCGAGTTATTTGGTCCCACTCGTTATCAGTGGGATCAGGGATACTTCCAGCAAGAGATATATCGAAGAGTTGGTGCCGGACTAGCTGAAAATCTAAGTTTATCGGAAGCTTGGTCTAAAATTCCTGAAAAATTAGCTTTTTATGATTACATTGGTAATAATCCGGCAAAAGGGGGATTATTCAGAGCGGGCTCAATGGATAGCGGGGATGGAATAGCTGTTGGATGGTTAGGACATCCCGTCTTTAGAGATAAAGAAGGGCGCGAGCTTTTTGTACGTCGTATGCCTACTTTTTTTGAAACATTCCCGGTAGTTTTAGTAGATGGAGATGGAATTGTTCGGGCAGATGTTCCTTTTCGAAGGGCAGAATCAAAGTATAGTGTCGAACAAGTAGGTGTAACTGTTGAGTTCTATGGTGGCGAACTCAATGGAGTCAATTATAGCGATCCTGCTACTGTGAAAAAATATGCTAGGCGCGCACAATTAGGCGAAATTTTTGAATTAGACCGGGCTACTTTAAAATCTGATGGTGTTTTTCGTAGTAGTCCAAGGGGTTGGTTCACTTTTGGGCATGCTTCGTTTGCTTTGCTTTTCTTTTTTGGACATATTTGGCATGGCGCTAGAACCTTGTTTAGAGATGTTTTTGCCGGTATTGATCCAGATTTGGATGCTCAAGTGGAATTTGGAGCATTCCAAAAACTTGGAGATCCAACTACAAAGAGACAAGTAGTTTGATACAAGACTGCTCTGGTATCTTTATCCCCTATCTCTATTTTTTTCTCGGGTACCCGAGAAAAAAATAGAGACTTGAATCAACTTCTTTTCGTTGATTCTTTCCCCTCTTTTTTTATGGTATGGTAAATGATCTCACTCAATCAAACGAATAGATGTGAAAGCTATAATTGTAAACCACGATCGAATCTATGGAAGCATTGGTTTATACATTCCTTTTAGTCTCGACTTTAGGGATAATTTTTTTCGCTATCTTTTTTCGAGAACCACCTAAGGTTCCGACTAAAAAATAATGAAATAATTTTTCATTATAGAAACTGAAGTAATGGGCCCTCATATCAAGAGGCTCATTACTTCAACAAGTCTAGTCTCCGTGTTCCTCGAATGGATCTCTTAGTTGTTGAGAGGGTTGCCCAAAAGCGGTATATAAGGCGTACCCCGTAAAGCTTACAAGTAAACCTGATATGAAGATGGCGACTAAGGTTGCTGTTTCCATTTTTAGAAAATTTCAAGATCACAATGGATCTACGATAAGATCGTTTATTTATTTACAATTACAACGGAATAGTATACAAAGTCAACCGATCTCAACCAATGATTAAATAGGATTTATGGCTACACAAACCGTTGAGGGTAGTTCTAGATCTAGGCCAAGACAAACTACTGTAGGGAGTTTATTGAAACCATTGAATTCAGAATATGGTAAAGTAGCTCCGGGCTGGGGGACTACACCACTTATGGGAGTTGCAATGGCTCTATTTGCAATATTCCTATCTATTATTTTGGAAATTTATAATTCTTCCGTTTTACTGGATGGAATTTCAATGAGTTAGGTTCATAAGAACTATGAACCTCTAGTTTTTCAATCAAAAAAAAAATTATTTAAAACTTGGATTTATAGACCTTTTTGGTAGTTCGACTGTGGTATTTCTTTTTTCGGTATTTCCGGAATATGAGCGTGTGACTTGTTATAATTGATCCTATTGATAATACAGAGAACGGCCCTGTCATCTCTATTAAGATGATTCCACCCCGTCGGATATTTATTCTAATATCTGGAACACGGAATATTATAGAAAAAAAAATATTCTAACTATGATTCATACCTATTATTTAGACCTCGCAACCGGACTAAAAAAAATTTCAGATGGGTATTTCCTAAATTAAATAATTTTTCTTTCTTTAGACTTATGAAATTAATTTTATCTGAAGAACAACTTCTTTCTCTAGATTTTGTTGAGTCATTACATCCACTCATTGAAATTGAATAATTGATGATCAAATGGTTTTTACTCAAAGAACCCTTTTATTTAGCTTGGGATTAAATCATCGTGGTTCTTGTATGAATCTGAGGTTTTAATTGATTTATAGGATCTTAACAAGGGAATTCCTATCAACAGTAAAACAAAAGTTGACCCGCATTACGCACAAAAAACAACAAATTAAATAACAAAAACAAACAAAAATAGGAAAGAGAAGATTCAAGAGGCCTGGAACGATCAATATAAAGAAAAAGAAAGGTGTACGAGCTAACTTGATATTTTTGGCATTAGCATCACAAAGAAGAGATTTCGGATTTTTTTTACTTTCCATCTTTGGCACAAATTGCATCGAGCAGCTAAGAAGTTTTGAACTTTCTATTGCATATCCGTCAAAATCGGTATTTGTGTGTTTCTGTTTGAGCCGTACGAGATGAAATTCTCATATACGGTTCTCGGGGGGGGGGGTCCTCTCGGATTCCCTATCTCAATAAAGTATATGATTGGTTCGAGGAACGTCTCGAGATTCAAGCGATTGCAGATGATATAACTAGTAAATATGTTCCTCCTCATGTCAACATATTTTATTGTCTAGGAGGAATCACGCTTACTTGTTTTTTAGTACAAGTAGCTACGGGTTTTGCTATGACTTTTTACTATCGTCCAACTGTTACGGAGGCCTTTTCCTCTGTTCAATACATAATGACTGAAGCTAACTTTGGTTGGTTAATTCGATCAGTTCATCGATGGTCAGCAAGTATGATGGTTCTAATGATGATTCTGCACGTATTTCGTGTGTATCTTACAGGTGGGTTTAAAAAACCCCGCGAATTAACTTGGGTTACAGGTGTGGTTCTGGCTGTATTGACTGCATCTTTTGGTGTAACTGGTTATTCCTTACCTCGGGACCAAATTGGTTATTGGGCAGTAAAAATTGTGACAGGCGTGCCTGACGCTATTCCTATAATAGGATCTCCTTTGGTAGAGTTATTACGTGGAAGTGCTAGTGTGGGTCAATCTACCTTGACTCGTTTTTATAGTTTACACACTTTTGTATTGCCTCTTCTTACTGCCGTATTTATGTTAATGCACTTCCCAATGATACGTAAGCAAGGTATTTCAGGTCCTTTATAGTTATAGCTTTATTTTATAGAGAAAACAGATCATAGATATTTGTAATTTCTGATATATCCTATCGGGAAGGAACAATAGTATTTCATTGCTACAAATATGTA